TAATCACATTAATAGTTGCATTCACAGTTATCTTCAGTCCCAAATCTGTATTGATAGTTACATTGTAAGTGGTAGTGACAATTCCAGTAACAATTACATTTCTAGTTCCATTTGTGGTAAAAGTGGAAATAGTAGTCAAAACGAGGATACCAGAACGGGTGATGAAACTATACCAGAAAGTTATACTAATCTGGGCGTAACTCAACAATACCGGCATTTGTGGGTTCAATGCGAAAATTGTTATGGATTAAATTATAAGAAATTTTTTAAATCAAAAATGCATCTTTGTGAACAATGTGGATATCATTTGAAAATGAGTAGTTCAGATAGAATCGAACTTTTGATCGATCCGGGCACTTGGGAGCCTATGGATGAAGACATGGTCTCTCTGGATCCCATTGAATTTCATTCGGAGGAGGAGCCTTATAAAAATCGTATCGATTCTTATCAAAGAAAGACAGGATTAACCGAGGCTGTTCAAACAGGCAGAGGGCAACTAAACGGTATTACCGTAGCAATTGGGGTTATGGATTTTCAGTTTATGGGGGGTAGTATGGGATCCGTAGTCGGGGAGAAAATTACCCGTTTGATTGAATACGCTACTAAAGAATTTCTACCTCTTATTATAGTGTGTGCTTCCGGAGGGGCGCGCATGCAAGAAGGAAGTTTGAGCTTGATGCAAATGGCTAAAATATCTTCTGCTTTATATGATTATCAATCAAATAAAAAGTTATTCTATGTACCAATTCTTACATCTCCTACTACCGGTGGGGTGACAGCTAGTTTTGGTATGTTGGGGGATATCATTATTGCCGAACCCAATGCCTACATTGCCTTTGCGGGTAAAAGAGTAATTGAACAAACATTGAATAAAACAGTACCCGAGGGTTCACAAGCGGCTGAGTTTTTATTCCATAAGGGCTTATTCGATCTAATCGTACCACGTAATCCTTTAAAAAGTGTTCTGAGTGAGTTATTTCAACTCCACACTTTCTTTCCTTTGAATCAAAATTAGAACATTAAGTTCAATTATTTTGAGCAAACAAGCAATTAGTTTTTTGGAATCCAAGTAAAAATTAGACGAATGGGGTTTTCTTTGTTGACATAAGATCTAATTATATAAAGAATCAAAAGTCACAGAAAATCCGCCCCTTTTTCTATATTCCTGATTATTGATCAAGAAGCCTCTATTAACAAGATATAACAAGATAAAAGATCAAATTCTTATTTTCGTGAAATTAGGCAAATCAAAAAATTCTACTCTTCTCGTCATATATAATGAAAATCCATAAAATATAGAATTTTTTATTTTTCTATATCTTACGATAATCCTATTTTTACTAAGAATCCCTGCTGGATGGGATTCTAACAAACCCTTCAATATATTATATTCAAATTCAATATAAATAGAATCGAACGAATTAGAAATATAATCTAATTAATTTTTAAGAAACTTTTTGCTTAGTATTAGTAAATGAAATTCGAAGACAAGAGCAAAAAATGAAGAAAATAATATCTCATCCATATCCTTTCAAATCTTTCATGTAGAAAGATGAAAAACTACATTATATACTCACTTAGATAGATACTTAGATTTATACTTAATAGATATTAAGTAATAATAATAATTCCAATTTCGAATTATCAAATTATAATAAGATATCTTTATATATAATAAGATATCTTTATATTATAAATATAAAATATAAATAATAATAAATAATAACAGGTACAAATAGTAAATCGAGGTACCCATTCTATGACAACTCTTAACTTTCCCTCTGTTTTGGTGCCTTTAGTAGGCCTAGTATTTCCGGCAATCGCAATGGCTTCTTTATTTCTTCATGTTCAAAAAAACAAGATTGTTTAGAGCCGATGGCACAAAATCTCATCTATTTTTTTTTCAAAACTGACGCTTGTATCATAACACAGATATCCATTTAGCAAAATATGCTATAAGCGGCTTCGGCCGAAAAACTCTTATGTCTCCAGAAAATGCTATGCTATAGGGGTCAATGGATTCTAGCTATTTTCAAATAGACCCGAATCGACGGATAGCTGAACTGTAAAGTTCGTCTATCTATATCTATTTGGCTATGTTTAGTGAGATCATACGAAGGGTATATTATTAGTTTAGATCTAACGAATTTAATGAATTACTCCTAAAGGATCACATCAAACTAGTGCTAGTTGATGCGAGTTACTTCGGAAACAAAAGGACTAAAGTCAAATTCATTTGGGATATTCTCTCAATTCCAAAAAAATCAACTGGATCAAGTATGAGTTGTCGATCAGAACATATATGGATAGAACCTATAACGGGGGCTCGAAAAATAAGTAATTTCTGCTGGGCTGTTATCCTTTTTTTAGGTTCATTAGGATTCTTGTTGGTTGGAACCTCGAGTTATCTTGGTAGAAATTTGATATCTTTATTTCCGTCTCAGGAAATAGTTTTTTTTCCACAAGGAATTGTGATGTCTTTCTATGGGATCGCGGGTCTTTTTATTAGCTCCTATTTGTGGTGCACAATTTCGTGGAATGTAGGTAGTGGTTATGATCGATTTGATAGAAAAGAGGGAATAGTGTGTATCTTTCGTTGGGGATTTCCTGGAAAAAATCGTCGGGTCTTCCTCCGATTTCTTATAAAAGATATTCAGTCTGTCAGAATAGAAGTTAAAGAAGGTATTTATGCTCGTCGTGTCCTTTATATGGATATCAGAGGCCAGGGAGCCATTCCATTGACTCGTACTGATGAGAATTTTACTCCACGGGAAATGGAACAAAAAGCTGCTGAATTGGCCTATTTCTTGCGTGTACCGATTGAAGTATTTTAAGAAATGAGCCGAGAAATGAATGCTTTCTCAGCAGGAGGGCAAAAATGCAAGAATTCTCTTTTTCCATAACATAGGTTTCTTCAGAACATTAAGTCGAGTCAAAGCAGACATATATGGAATAAGTATCCAAAAAACTATTTTGTGGATCTTCTATATGTATCGAAATATACACAACTCAATTCAAAAAAAAATAAGAAACAAATCGAAATATCTCATAATCAACCATTTAGAAATAAGGAAATTCCCCCCTTTTTTATTTGTTTGAATTGAGACTTTAGAGATCATATCTTGTAATTTTTTCAAAGCTTCTTTATTAGACTTTTTGTGCTCCTTAATGACCAAAAAATTGAATCTCTTATAACGATAACTAGCCCATTTCTGTCGTTTTTTGCCACTCATTTTTCACAATATTCTTCATAAATTTCCCTCAATTATTCTATCCCTGACTACTCATAGTAAGTTCAATTTTTTTTTCGAAATATTAGAGATTTTTATATAATGATAGAAAAGGAGTTCTTTCGTCTCAAAATCTGAATAATATTCATATTCAGTATTTCAATTTTTCCGGGCATTCATCGAAAGGAGATATGTGCTTCGAATTTGATCAATTGAGATATAGGGAAACAATATTTTTTGATTATTTATCGATTCCTATTTTTCGTCTATTTCTGTATTTTTTTCTAGATTCATAGGTTCGATAACTTGTAATAGAACTGATGCGTGAGAGAAATATTAGAGTACATAGAGTCGACGAATGAGATGGGTTCATTAACAATTCAGAGATGAAAAAATGGAAAAAAAGAAAGCATTCACCCCTCTTTTATATCTTGCATCTATAGTATTTTTGCCCTGGTGGATTTCTCTCTCATTTCAAAAAAGTATGGAATCCTGGGTTACTAATTGGTGGAATACTAGGCAATCCGAACTTTTTTTGAATGATATTGAAGAAAAGAGTATTCTAGAAAAATTCATAGAATTAGAGGAACTCCTCTTCTTAGAGGAAATGATTAAGGAATACTCGGAGACACATCTACAAAACCTTCGTATAGGAATTCACAAAGAAACAATCCAATTAATCAAGATACACAACGAGGGTCGTATTCATACGATTTTGCACTTCTCGACAAATATAATCTGTTTCATTATTCTAAGTGGTTATTCTCTTTTAGGTAATAAAGAACTTGTTATTCTTAACTCTTGGGCTCAGGAATTCCTATATAACTTAAGTGACACAATAAAAGCTTTTTCTCTTCTTTTATTAACTGATTTATGTATCGGATTTCATTCGCCCCATGGTTGGGAACTGATGATTGGCTTTGTCTACAAGGATTTTGGATTTGTTCATAATGAGCAAATTATATCTGGCCTTGTTTCCACTTTTCCAGTCATTCTAGATACAATTTTCAAATATTGGATTTTCCGTTATTTAAATCGCGTATCTCCATCACTTGTAGTGATTTATCATTCAATGAATGACTGAAAAATTATCTACCTAATCCAATTAGATTAGAATGTTTCTTACTTTGCAGTTGTACATAAGCAAAGCATGGAAAATCGTACTTACTCTTTATCTTTCTACCCATCCCGGAGATTCATCCTATATATTAATCCAGTCAAATTATTCCATTAAATAACAGAATCGTGGATAGGAAACTCCATTAGTGACCTACCCCAATTTATTGTAGAAATTTTCGGGATCAATGGTTGGACCATGCAAACTAGAAATAATTTTTCTTGGATAAAGGAACAGATTACTCGATCTATTTCCGTATCGCTCATGATATATATCATAACTTGTGCATCCATTTCAAATGCATATCCCATTTTTGCACAGAAGGGCTATGAAAATCCGCGAGAAGCGACTGGACGTATTGTATGCGCCAATTGCCATTTAGCTAATAAACCAGTGGATATTGAGGTTCCGCAAACGGTACTTCCCGATACTGTATTTGAAGCAGTTGTTAGAATTCCTTATGATATGCAACTGAAACAAGTTCTTGCTAATGGTAAAAAAGGGGCTTTAAATGTGGGGGCTGTTCTTATTTTACCAGAGGGTTTTGAATTAGCCCCTCCCGATCGTATTTCCCCCGAGATAAAAGAAAAGATGGGGAATCTTTCTTTTCAGAGCTATCGCCCCAATCAAAAAAATATTCTTGTCATAGGCCC